CTGAAATGAAAACATAGATTAAATAAAATACTTTTTTTATTTTTAAGAAACAATAAAATTACTAAATAAAAATTAATAAGAATTTGAAGGTTCATTTTTTTTATTTTACTTCTATCTTTAATGGAGTTTATCCTCTTCGGGAATGTACCTTTTCTAACTAACTAGTTCTACCCCCGAATAGGGGATAGAACTAAAAAAGACTTTTTTTTTCATTTTTACTAATTAGCTTATAACTTTTCTTTATCTTGTTTCATTTTATCAACCAATTCAAAAAATAAGCTTTCTTTTAAATTTAAATAACTTTTATTTCATATATTTTTCCTAGTTACTATACAAACGAAAGCTTTGTTTATATTATAGATTGGATTGAAAACGACAGATAGATGGCGTTATCCAGCAATTAAAAGAAATAATAATCCATAAATTTACAAAAAGTTTGAAATCAAGGATTCCCTAATTTTGACTAAAGATCTAGTATCAACTCTTTGATAGGTAATATGGAAATAGGTGAAAAAATAAAAAATTTAAATTATTGTAAGTGGGTCAATGAGTAAAATTTGAAATTGTGTACCATAAATTCAAAAAATATACTAATAAAGAAAGGTAAAACCTTGTATCTTCTATTTTTCGTTTTTCAAAAAAAAAAAGAATACTTGTTTTTCCGATTCCGACTTGAATAATAAAAAATTAGCATTTTGCAAATTATACGAGCCAAATGCAAAAATACTTTCATAGTGATTAGTTCCAAAGACTAGGAAATCTAAATCATTCTTTTTATAGTCTACATAAAATTTTCCAACTTTTAGAATCACCTGGATTCAGATTCTCGCAATTTTTTATTACTTATTTGTTTGTTTTACAAAAAAACTTTTTGACTGCCCAGTGGAAAGAGATTTACCCAATGAAAAAGCTTTTACAGCCGCCCGATATCCTTGCTTTTTCCAAATATTTTTACGAATGCGTTTTTTTGATATAGAAGTACGTTTTTTTGGAACTGCCATGTGAAAATTAAGAGATTACTCACTAGTCTATTGGATGTGAAAGACATCTATTGTTCAAAAGAAGTGGTTTTTTACTATGTTATTATTATTATGTATTTTTTTCTTTAATAGGATTCTCTTTATAAAAAATAATAAAAAACATATTCATATTATTCGAATTAGAATAAAATATTCCTTGAACTACAATGAAATATATATATGATATGTCATCATGTGATTTTTAATTGATCAAGGTATAAGAAAAAATAAGCTTAATTGAAATTTTCAAATTCTAATGAAATTAGTATCTCCATAACATAGCTTTATAAACGATATTTTAGTAAGTTTTTAGTTATTTTCGAAAATTCAAAATAAAGTGGCGTATAGTAGAGTCCTTTCTCTAAACTGGGTTTATTGAGATTGAACCCAATTAATCAATTTCAGAATAAACAAGTTAATAGTTTTGAAGAAATTTAATAATAAAGAAAAAGGTAAATTCTTATTTCATTAGGTTAACGTAGTTCATTCTATGATTTCTATCAAAATAAAAATTTTTATTTTTTAGTATTTTTTTTTTCTACTTGTGCTGTATCGATATAAATTATTGTAAGAGTAATAATAATGCAAATTTCTATTTTCGACATATTTCTAAAAATTTTAGTAAATAATAAGTATTTTGTACTAGTAACTTATTCATATTATTTTATTATTTGATCAATTATAACTTGTTAATTTGAATTTTTCGCATATTTAATTTAAGAAAGATACATAAATAAAAAGATACATAATAAGTAAACCTAAAAAATTCAATTTTAGTTAGTTTAAATTAATGCATACCCTTATTTTTTTATTAACCCTTTAAAATTAAAAAAGATAAAAGGCCTGGTGATTCGAAAACAATTCAGAATAAAAAGTTTTTATTTTTTATGGAACATACATATCAATATGCGTGGATAATACCGTTTGTTCCACTTCCAGTTCCTTTATTAATAGGATTGGGACTTCTTCTTTTTCCAAGCGCAACAAAAAAGCTTCGTCGTGTGTGGGCTTTTAACAGTGTTTTCTTGTTAACTATAGTCATGATTTTGTCCATAAATCTGTCTATTCAGCAAATAAGTAGTAGTTCCATATATCAATATGTATGGTCTTGGATCATCACTACTGATTTTTCTTTAGAACTCGGCTATTTGATCGATCCACTTACTTCTATTATGTTAATATTAATCACTACGGTAGGAATTCTGGTTCTTATTTATAGTGATAATTATATGTCCCATGACCAAGGCTATTTGAGATTTTTTGCTTATATGAGTTTTTTTAGTACTTCCATGTTAGGATTAGTTACTAGTTCTAATTTGATACAAATTTATATTTTTTGGGAGTTAGTTGGGATGTGTTCATATTTATTAATCGGTTTTTGGTTTACACGACCTGTTGCGGCAAATGCTTGTCAAAAGGCGTTTGTAACTAATCGAGTAGGAGATTTTGGTTTATTATTAGGAATTTTAGGTTTTTATTGG